AGTGAAAAATTTATTTGATTTCGATTCGTCGAAATTCGTTTTTTTTTTTCAATTGTCAATTTTGAATCTAATTAAAAAAGAACAATAGGGATTCGAATTCGGTATCAGGTCTTGTGTTAATTGTGAAATATCCCCTTTGCTTTTGTTACAACACTTCCTTAAAAAAGTTTCGATTGGACTAAGATAGAGGGAAGGAAGAAAGCGAGTCGGTATACTAATTCCTCATCCCCCAATCAGTCCTTCCCGAGGGCAATTGTCGCAAGAAAACTAAAGTCGGTAGTTGTAGGGTGAAATCCTGATAGAATTCGAAAAAAAGCAAGCAGCAAGTCTAAGGCAATAAAAAAGAAAAATACGTATTTTTTTCTTTTTTATGGGATTCTAAACAAATAGAAAATTAAACAAAAGGATTTGCAAATAAAAGTGCTAATGCTACAACCAGTCCATAAATTGTTAAAGCTTCCATAAAAGCCAGACTAAGCAATAAAGTACCTCGTATTTTTCCCTCCGCCTCGGGCTGTCTCGCGATACCTTCTACAGCTTGGCCTGCAGCAGTACCTTGACCAACCCCAGGTCCAATAGAAGCAAGCCCAACAGCCAACCCAGCAGCAATAACGGAAGCGGCAGAAATCAATGGATTCATGATAAGTTCCTCGCAAAAGAAAAAAGAAATGGTTAATGATACAATCAACCAATAAATTATGACTTAATTATTTATTGCGTCGATAAGATTTTTCCAGTCAAAGTAACGCAACTAAGAGCTCTGAATTGAAGTAATAATCTTATTGAATCATCAGAATCACTTCGCTATCTATTTTTCAAATTCCTATCCGCGGATTTTTTTCGAATTCATACAACTTTTTTCCATTTCTTTCGTTGCTCCGAACCTTTCTTGAAATTCGAGCTCTTCGCTCTTTTTCTTGATAGAATTTCTTTATTCAATATTCAATTCAAACAAATGAAAAGGAAGGACTCTTATTGAAATCCCTATCTCAATTCTGAGTAGTAGTGGAGCGATTAGATATATCTTTTCGCTTATATAGAACTAGCCTACTATTCCATATACATGTTTTTCACTATTCCATATACATGTTTTTCTTCGATAAAGTAAACTAATTCTTTTGATTCTTCCTCTAGATCGTATCGACCTTTTTGTCTATTTATGTGTATATTTATGTCCATATTAAGTAAATTGTCTTGAGAAAGGCATGGATTGCTTTGCACTAAGTTAAAAAATAAAGACGATTTCGAAACTTAGTCAATGGTGCCCCTCCATGGATTCGCCTATATAAGCCGCTGCTAACGTTGCAAAAATAAGAGCTTGAATACCGCTTGTAAATAATCCAAGGAGCATAACAGGTATAGGAACCACTGAAGGTACTAAAGAAACAAGAACAACAACTACCAATTCGTCCGCTAATATATTTCCGAAAAGTCGAAAGCTAAGCGATAAAGGTTTTGTGAAATCTTCTAAAATATTAATGGGTAAAAGAATTGGAGTTGGTTGAATGTATTTAACGAAATAACCTAATCCTTTTTTGCTAAGGCCCGCATAAAAATATGCAATTGACGTAAGTAAAGCTAAAGCAACGGTAGTATTTATATCATTTGTGGGTGCGGCTAACTCTCCATGAGGTAACTGTATGATTTTCCAAGGTAAAAGCGCCCCTGACCAATTAGAAACAAAAATAAATAGAAACATAGTTCCAATAAAAGGAACCCATGGACCATATTCCTCTCCAATTTGAGTTTTGCTCACATCTCGAATAAATTCAAGGACATATTCGAAGAAATTCTGACCGTCACTAGGGATGGTTTGTGGATTCCGAACAGCTACAATGGCGGAACCTAATAAGATAGCAATTACAACCCAAGAAGTAATAAGTACTTGGGCATGAACTTGGAAACCACCTAGTTTCAAATAAAAATGCTGGCCTACTTCTACGCCGGATATATCATGTAAGCTTGTTAATGTGTTGATGGAAGATGATAAAACATTCATATTGTCCTCTGAAAGAAAACCTTACAAGAAATTATTTTGATTCAACCCTTTTTTTGTTTAGGCTTGCCCACTGGAATTGTATATTTTGTATACAAACGAATCACATAATATTCCTAAATTCTTTAAAATTTCTTTTGCACGATTCAGGAATAGTAAAGGATTCCATCAATTTATCAGTCTATGGAATTTTCAAAAGAACTTTTTGATCTTATATGTTATTATTAATTAGGGATTTCGTATATACCTAGAACGACCTTCACAAATTGCAAATACCAATTTGTTAAGAATGAATCGGATTGAAGCTCTAGCGTCATCATTCGCCGGAATCGAAATATCTGCGAAATCGGGGTCACAATTTGTATCAATTAAACAAATTGTCGGAATTCCCAAAGTGATACATTCCCGAAGAGCCGTATATTCTTCTTGTTGATCAACGATTATTACAATATCTGGTAACCCTGTCATATATTTGATCCCGCCCAGATATTTTTGCAAGTGAGATAATTGTCTCTTTAATCGAGCCACATCCCTTTTCGGAAGGCGATTGAGTTTTCCTGTCTTTTGGTCTATTCTTAAGTCCCTGAACTTTTGAAGTCTCATTTCTGTAGTGGACCAATTCGTTAAAATACCGCCGAGCCACTTTTTATTAACATAATGACACCGAGCCCTTATTGCAGCCCGCGCTACCGAATCCGCTGCTTTTTTTTTGGTACCAACAATTAAGAATTTTTTTCCACTACTTGCTGCATCAAAAACTAAATCACAAGCTTCTGATAAAAAACGAGCAGTTCTAATAAGATTTGTAATATGAATACCTTTACGCTTTGCAGAGATATAAGGTGCCATTTTCGGATTCCATTTTTTAATAGCATGACCAAAATGAACTCCTGCTTCCAGCATCTCTTCCAAATTAATAGTCCAATATCTTCTTATCATTTCTCCCTACACTTCCTCTCTTTTTTTTCATTGAAAAAAAAAGACGGGATTACCCTGAAATAAATAACTGTTCCGACGGAACCTTATCTTTTCCTCTTTTCTCGAAGATTGGGTGTTGATATATGACCCAACCGATTTATTTCTTTCTATTCTTTATTATCTTTTTTTTTTCATTTCCTTATTACTCTAGAAACATTTCCTTATTACTCTATAAATATATAAATATCAAAAATCACATTACCAAATCGCGTGTAAATGGAACAAATAAAAGAATCGCCTCATAGTTATATAGTTATAAAGTTAAAAGTATGAATCCACTCTTAGGAATCATTAAATCCTATAAATTATTGTTCTGATGTATCATATCAATTTTTTGAAATGCAAGAATCAAATAACTCTCTGTGGTGGAACAAAATATCTCCCATTTCCCCCTCGAATAAATTCTTGTTTTTGGTTTTTAATCTTAAAGGAATGCTCGTATGTTGCCTTGAGCGGTGCACTAATCTTTTGAATCCGGTACCAACAGGTATCATACTGCCTAGAACAACGTTTTCTTTCAGGCCTTTCAGCCAATCGATACGTCCGCGGAGAGCTGCTTTTGATAAAACACGAGCAGTTTCTTGAAAACTTGCCTCGGAGATGAAACTTTGAGTATTCAGAGATGCTCTCGTGATTCCCAAGAGCATAACTCGGTAACGGATCACTTCTTCCAAAGCCCGCCCCGTGCGTTCCGCTCGCAACAATCCAATTAGTTCTCCGGGTGAAAAAACATTAGACATTCCATCTTCCGAAACCGACACTTTTGATGTTATTTGACGTACAATAATTTCTATATGCCTATTATGGATCTGCACCCCTTGGGATCGATAAATCTTTTGGATCTTATTAACCAAAGAGATACGACTTTGTACTATAGTTAGTTCAGCACCAATCAAGAATCCCCAAGGAATTCCAAGAATTCTTGTTCTACACGCGTTCCAACCCTCAACTCTCTTTTCTAGGTTTATCGATATTGAATCAATTGAGCGTACTTCTAACACTTGTTCCACTTTTGGAAGACCCTGCGTTATATCACTAGATCTCGACTTTTCATACATAAATGAAACTAAAGTATCTCCTTGGTCAAGGATTTCTCCATAATGACGATGAACAGTTGCTTCGGGAGTGGCCAAATAAGGCTTAGCTGATCTTAGTACTATAGACTCAACGTGAACAATTATAACTTGACCCGATTTTAGGTGTGGTGCGTTTTTGGCCATACATACATTTTCGCAAATAAACTGTCCCAGGTTAATTATTGTGAATGTTTCTTCACAAAAATTATGATGATAATTATGATGGAGAAAATACCAATTCAATTTGAATGGATTCAAAACACTGTTAATGCACGAATCAGGATTCAAAATTCTCTTGTTCTCCTCCATTAAATAATATTTAAGTACTTGTACTTGAAAAGTCTTTTTGAAATTGTCAAGTTTCAAATATTTTTTTACCGAGATCCGATTATGAGTTAGTAAATAATGGTAGACTGAATAAAAATTTGCAATTTCAAGCGCTGTTCCTAAAGGACCCGGACCCGGCGAATTCCTAATTGGGATTCTAGCCTCTCTTTTAGTTAATTCTTTTATGACATTCTGATATTTTACATCGTTGAATGGATCCATTTGAAAACAATTAGATGATGACAAAATTATTAAAGATCGACATTCTTTATTTCTATTTCTATTCAACAACGTACTTATAGTTACTTCATTTTGTTTAAGTGATTGTTGAATCTTTGCCTTGGAATAAATGGAAAAAAATGAATTAATATTGGCATGATCTAACCCAATATGGGAGATCAATCCTAAACCTAATGAATCGTTCCGTTTTCTGTTGATATCGGAAATACAGGATTCCACTAAGTTTAAGTTGATTTTGAGGAAATCACGAATCAGACCATTTGTACTTACTTCAACAAAAGAAGCACGAGCCCCTTCGATAGAAGAACTTTTTTTGTCTTCATCCCAATTCAAGACTAAACAAGTACGAACTAATTGAATACTTGTGTCATAAATTTCTCGAA